GGCTCTTTCGAGCTGCTCAATGGCCCCTCTACGTAATTCTTCCGAATTTCGAATAGTACTCAAGATCCTCTGTTTTCGATTATCTAATAAATCATTTAATGAAAGTAGATTATCTTACCATTAATTTCACAACTTCAATAATCTCTTCCCGAACCAAACATGAATCTTTCGATTCATTTGGCTCTCACGCTCAATTATTTATTTTATATTATGGGCATTCCCATATCTTTTTTTTTTTATGTAATGAGCCTACCCTCTCTTTTCTGTTTATATTCAAAAACATCGAAACTGATATAAGACCAGAATATTAGGAGGACTCTTCCGACCAGACAAAAATCTATAATTGTCAGCAAAGTTCTTTCTTTATTTGTATTTGTTCTTTATTTGTATTTGATTTGTTCTTTATTTAATTTTAAATTCAAATTTACAATTTATTTCTATATTTTTTTTATTTCCTTTTTTTCTTCAAATCCAAAAATTCCTATTTTTTTTTTTACGTAGGTCGTCGATTCGGCATTGGAAAAAAAGAGCAAGATGCCCATTTTTTTAATAAATAGTTCAAATCATTTTATCGATATGAGTGTTCTATATCAGATAAATTACCAACTATTCATTTTTAAACCATTTCGTTACGTTAGTACCGGTAGAAAGAGTACCATGTTTTGCCTGGACTTCAAACAGTTTAGCTTTAACCATGTTAATGGTCTCACATTATTGGTTGATAGAGAATCAAATTTACCAATAAGTCACGAAATGCTATGGTTCTTACATATGATTTCTTAATTTATTCAGAAATAATTCGTTGAGATCGTGCACTTTTTATCCTATAAATAGGAAAAAAAGTGCAGTCGGATGGATCCAACCTATTCTTGAAATACACAACTCGCACACACCCCCTTTCCAAAAAAAATCAATACACCAAGCACTACACTTAGATTTATTGGATTTGTTGCTAAAATATCGGTATTAAACCCAAAACTCCCGGCGGATGGCCAGTGACCCAAGGAAAGGAAAGAATCGGTTCCATTTTTCATATGCTCTCCTCTTATAGATAGGACTAACAAAGAACAGAGTTCTTTTTGTATCACTTCGTTGTCCCTTTTTTGATCGATTTCTTTTTATTATATAATATAAATTTTATTTCCATTTTTTTTAATGGGAGTAGATTAAATCTAGTAATTTAATTTGATAATTTTTAAATTTCTTACTTGAAGTTTCCAATCCAATAAAATACTTATTAGGTTAAGTCTTGGGTCTCATGTCAATTGTGAAATATCTCGTTTGTTGAAACGATTCCTAAAAAAAGTAAAAAAAAAGGTTTCCATTGTACTAAGCTAAGGACGCGAAGGAAGAAAACGAGCGGATCAGTAATTACTCATCCTCAAAACAATCCTTCCTTTCCTGGGGTATTGTCTCAACAAATAAATAATTGTAGGAGTAAAGCGTTGATATAATTAGAAGAAGCAAACAGCAATTCTGAGTTAATAAAATAAGAAAAAAGTATAGCGAGTTAAAAAAATAAGAAAAAAAGTATAGTATGTAAGGTACTTTTTTACATTTCTAGGATTAAACAAAAGGATTCGCAAACAAAAGCGCTAACGCCACGACCAGTCCATAAATTGTTAAAGCTTCCATAAAAGCTAGACTAAGCAATAAAGTACCTCGTATTTTACCCTCTGCTTCTGGTTGTCTCGCAATACCTTCTACAGCTTGGCCTGCAGCAGTACCTTGACCAACTCCAGGTCCAATAGAAGCAAGCCCTACGGCCAATCCAGCAGCAATAACGGAAGCGGCAGAAATCAGTGGATTCATGGTAAGTTCCTCGCACCAAAAAAAAAAAGAAATGGTTAATGATACAATCAACCAATGAATTTTTACTTAATTTTTTTTATCATTTTTTTTTTTTTTTTTTTCATTAAGATTTTATCATTAAGATCTATCTGATTAAGATCTATCGGGTCGAAATAACTAAAAACTCCGAATTGAAATGATAATATTACTGAATCGTCAGAACTATTTCGATATCTCGAGTTTCTACCCATAATGGAGTTTTTGTAAATACATATGTATACGGTTCTAGTTATTGCATTTCTTTGTTTCGAACCATTCTTTCATTCAATTCTTCTTTCCTTTCTTTTTTCTTCTAGATACTATCCTTGAGTTCATCTCTTTTTTGCATTTCATTCGATCCACAATCACAGACGAAACAGAAAGACTTATATTGGAACTATATAAATGCAGTGAACCGCAATCAAATCAATCAAATCAATAATAATAATATATATATATAGGGTATAGTATATAATAATAATAATATATATATATTAGGAATAGTCCTATATAACTAGTAAATATCTAATATCACATATACATTTGTTTCTTCCATAACGTAAACCACCCGCATTTTATATTGAATCGGATTCTAGAATCATTCCTCGAAACAGACACAGGGGCTGGACTTATAAAGATTACATACATCTAGTGTGACCCCCCCAACCCATCTTTTTTTTTACAATTCCGCAATATCGTCTATCTTTTTTCCTACGACTCTAGGTCGTATATTCATACGTATTTGTATTTGTATCTATTATGTTCCCCAACCAAGTAGATTATCTTGAATCATGCATGAATTGGGATAAGCTTAAAAAAGACTATTTCGAAAACTAGTCAATGATGACCCTCCATGGATTCACCTATATAAGCCGCGGCTAACGTTGCAAAAATAAGAGCTTGAATACCACTTGTAAATAATCCAAGAAGCATAACAGGTATAGGAATTACTGAAGGGACTAAAGAAACAAGAACAACAACTACTAATTCATCAGCCAATATATTCCCGAAAAGTCGAAAACTAAGAGATAAAGGTTTTGTGAAATCTTCTAGGATGTTAATTGGTAAAAGTATTGGGGTTGGTTGAATGTATTTCCCGAAATAACCCAATCCTTTTTTGGTAAGACCCGCATAAAAATATGCCGCTGACGTGGGTAAAGCTAAAGCAACAGTAGTATTTATATCATTCGTAGGCGCAGCTAACTCCCCATGAGGTAATTGTATGATTTTCCAAGGTAAAAGAGCACCTGACCAGTTAGAAACAAAAATAAATAAGAACATAGTTCCAATAAAGGGAACCCAAGGACCATATTCTTCTCCAATCTGAGTTTTGCTCAAATCTCGAATAAATTCAAGGACATATTCGAAGAAATTCTGACCGTCGGTCGGAATGGTTTGTGGATTCCGAACAGCTATGATGACTGAACCTAATAAGATAGCAATTACGACCCAAGAAGTGATAAGTACTTGGGCATGGATTTGTAAACCTCCTATTTGCCAATAGAAATGTTGGCCTACTTCTACACCCGATATATCATATAACCCTTTGAGTGTTTTAATGGAACATGGTATAACATTCATATTGTCCTCTGACAGAAATTGAACTTCAAAAAAGGAATTATTTTGATTCAACCATCTATTTCTCAACTCACTAACTTGAATCATTAATCGTATATTTTATTTACGATACCAAGAAATTACATAACATCATAACATAATATCAATATCCCCAGTACTTTTTTTATCTCTTTTAAAAAATTCAAAAATAGTAACCGATCCAATAAATCTATGGAGTTGCCAAATAATTAACTAATCTTATTATTCTTAATGATAATCAACGATTTCTTATATAGCTAGAACGACCCTCACAAATTGCAGATACTAATTTGTTAAGAATCAATCGGATTGAAGCTATAGCGTCATCATTTGCTGGAATCGAAATATCTGCGAGATCTGGGTCACAATTTGTATCGATTAAACAAATTGTCGGAATCCCCAAAATGACACATTCTCGAAGAGCCGTATATTCTTGTTGCTGATCAACGATGATCACAATATCAGGCAACCCCGTCATATATTTGATCCCACCGAGATATGTTTGCAAGGTAGATAATTTTCTCTTCAACATTGCTGCATCTCTTTTGGGGAGACAGTTGAGTTTCCCCATCTTTTGTTCTGCTCTTAAGTCCCTGAACTTGTGAAGTCTCGTTTCCGTAGTGGACCAATTCGTTAACATACCACCAAGCCATTTTTTATTAACATAATGACACCGAGCCCTTATTGCAGCTGATGCTACTGAATCCACTGCTTTATTTTTTGTACCAACGATTAAGAAGTTTTTTCCCCTACTTGCTGCATCAAAAACTAAATCACAGGTTTCTGATAAAAAACGAGCAGTTCTAGTGAGATTTGTAATATGAATACCTTTACGCTTTGCAGAGATGTAAGGGGCCATTCTAGGATTCCATTTCTTAGTACCATGACCAAAATGAACTCCTGCTTCCATCATCTCTTCCAAATTGATGTTCCAATATCTTCTTGTCATTTTTCCCCAGACTTCCTTTTTTTTTTTAACAAAGAGACGAGGTAACCTGAAATAAATAATTGTTCCGATGGAACCTTCTACGGGGGATTGACCGTTGATACACGACCCAAACCATTAATTTCTTTTAATTACTTATTTTTTATTTTTTACCAAATCAATAATCGGACCAGATAATTGAAAGATAGTTAAAGTGAAAGAAAAGAATCTGCTCTTAGGAATCATTAAATCGCGTAAATGATTGTTCTGATGTCTCATGGAAATTTGTCTCATGGAAATTGTTTTGGACGTAAGAACAAAATAATTCTCTATGGTGTAACAAAATATCTCTTATTTCCAAATGAATGTTCTTGTCTTGCCTTGAAGGGTGTACTAATTTTTGGAATCCGGTACCAACAGGTATAATCCCCCCCAGAACAACGTTCTCTTTCAGGCCTTTCAACCAATCAATACGACCTCGTAGAGCAGCTTTTGCTAAAACTCGAGCGGTTTCTTGAAAACTTGCTTCGGATATGAAACTTTGAGTATTTAGAGATGCCCTCGTTATTCCCAATAAGATTGCCCGATAACAGATCGCTTCGTCCAAAGCACGCCCTGCTCGTTCTGCTCGCAAAAAGCCGATTAATTCTCCAGGTAAAAAAACATTAGACATTCCATCTTCTGAAACCAACACTTTTGATGTTACTTGACGTACAATAATTTCTATATGTCTATTATGGATCTGTACCCCCTGGGATCGATAAACTTTTTGGATCTTATTAACCAAAGAGATACGACTTTGGGCTATGGTTAGCTCAGCTCCAATCAAGAATCCCCAGGGTATTCCAAGAATTCTTTGTATACGTTCGTTCCAACCTTCAACTCTCCTTTCTAGGTTCATCGATATTGAATCAATCGAACGCACTTCTAAGATTTGTTCCACTTTTGGAAGACCTTGCGTTATGTCACCAGATCTCGATTTTTCATATATAAATGTAACTAATGTATCTCCTTCGTAAAGGATTTCTCCATAATGGCTATGAACAGTTGCTCCTGGAGTGGCCAAATAGGGTTTAGCTGATCTTATAACTAAGGAGTCAACATGAACAATTAAAATTTGACCAGATTTTTTTACGTGTGATTCGTATTTGAATAGACATACATTTTCACAAATAAATCGTCCAAGGCTAATTATTGTAGATGTCTCTTCACAATAATCGTGATGGAGAAAGCACCAATTCAAATGGAATGGATTCAAAATTATGTTACCGCATGGATCGGGATTATAAATCCTCCTATTTTCATCTATTAAACAGTATTTAAGTACTTGGAAAGTCTGTTTAAAATTGTCAAGTAACAAATATTTCTTTAACAAGATATGATTATGAGTTATTAAATAGTAAGATGAAAAAAAATTCGCTATTTTAGGGACAATAGTCCCTAAGGGACCCAGCAAATCCCTAATTTTGATTATGGGATCTGATTCTTTTGTCACATTGTTATATTTCGAACCATTGAATGGACCAATTCGAGAACAATTGGATGATGACAAAATTATCAAAGATTGGCATTCATTATTTCGATTCAACAACGTACCAATACCAATAGTTCCTTGATGTTGGGTAAGTGATTGAATCTTCGCCTTGGAATAAAAAGGATTGATATTGGTGCGATCTAATCCATTATCGGAAATCAATACGGAACTTGCCCTATCATACCTTTTTCCGGTATACGAAATAGTGGACTTGACTAACTCAATTCTTATGAAATCGCGAATCAGATCATTTGTCCTTACCTCAACAAAGGAAGCATGAACCTCTTCTATAGAACCATTTTTTTCTTGGTCCCAATTCAATACTAAGCAAGTCCGAACTAATTGAATACTTGTGTGATAAATTCCTCGAATTGACTTGCCATTTCCATAAAGGATATAATTGACAACTCTAAGTTGGACATTATCCTTTTCCTGCAAGAGATCCCGAGGGAAAAGTGTTGCTAAATTTATCCCATCAGCTATTTCATATGTGACTACGGACCGAACCGAAACAAAATACTTTTTCTTGGTGGGTGTGATCCGTTGGACATAGATCCAATTTTTCAATTTTTTTGATTTCTTAGAATTTTTTTTTTCCGTCTCTGGTGGTATCAAAATGCCGCTGTTCCTGGATATCTTATCTGTTTCTCCAGGAAAATGAATATCTCCAGAAAAGATTTTCAGTTCAATACTTTTTTTTTTTCTCTCCATTCGGACTAATCCGCCTACCCGGCTTCTTGTATTTAAAGCGAGTTGTGTATCTACTCCAATGATACTATTGTTCCGGACCATTATGAACGAAGATCCGGGTAAGATATGCACTTCTTCGAGAATGAAAAAAAACCGATCTACTTTCTGGTATTTCGGACTAAATTCTTTTGCTCCTCGATACTCAATCAAATCCTCTTTTTTTATGATTGAATCCACCTCTATGGTCCCATATTTAGTAATCCCTGAACTATTTCTTCTGTATCGTGGATCATCAAAATAAGCAAGAATACTATTTCTACGTAAAATACCATTTATGGGTATTTCAATCGAAATACCAAAACAGGGCATTAGTTCTTTATCTCGTTCTTGATCATATTGTAATGGGATAATGAATCTATTTCTTCGTTTTTTCGCCAAGAAATCAGAATTTTCTTGGAGAATAGAAGGATATATGAAATTCCAATGACCATTGGATATGATTCGATCAGGTCTTGAATAGTCAAGAATTTCCCTATCTTTTTTACCAGAAGTATCCAACAATTTATGTCTTACTCGATGATTAGTCATTGAGAGGTCAAAGATATATCTTTCTTCGAAAGAAAAAGAATGAACATTCATTTGATCTTGATCTTTGTGGAGCGAAAAAGACACTATACTGGATCTGCACGGACCTCCTGCTAATATCCATAAATGACTTGTTTTTGGTAATAGATGAACATTACCATGTGTATATTCAGATGCATGGTGGACATCGGTACTCCAGTGCATTTCTCCCTCTGATTCAGAATAAATATGTTTTCGTACCTTCTCTTTAAAACGAAAAGTAGACGTTCCGGCACGAATCTCAGCAATCACTTGTTCTGATTCTACATATTGATCATTTTGAACTAAAATCAAACTTTTT